TTGTGGTGAAAGTGGAACTAGTAGTGAAAACAAGAATGCCAGTATAATAACTAGCACGAATGGTAGTGATTTAACTTCAAGTTCTGGTAGTGATTTAACTTCAAGTTCTAATGATCTCGAGGTAACTCAAAAATACAGGCATTTGTGGGTTCAATGCGAAAATTGTTATGGATTAAATTATAAGAAATTTTTTAAGCCTAAAATGTATATTTGTGAACAATGTGGATATCATTTGAAAATGAGTAGTTCAGATAGAATCGAGCTTTCGATTGATGCAGGTACTTGGGATCCTTTGGATGAAGACATGGTCTCTCTTGATCCCATTGAATTTCATTCAGAGGAGGAACCTTATAAAGAGCGCATTGATTCTTATCAAAGAAAGACAGGATTAACTGAGGCTGTTCAAACAGGCACAGGTCAACTAAACGGTATTCCTATAGCAATTGGGGTTATGGATTTTCAGTTTATGGGGGGTAGTATGGGATCCGTAGTAGGCGAGAAAATCACCCGGTTGGTCGAGTATGCTACCAATAAATTTCTACCTCTTATTCTAGTATGTGCTTCCGGAGGCGCACGGATGCAAGAAGGAAGTTTGAGTTTGATGCAAATGGCTAAAATATCTTCGGCTTTATATGATTATCAATCAAATAAAAAGTTATTCTATATATCAATCCTTACATCTCCTACTACTGGTGGGGTGACGGCTAGTTTTGGTATGTTGGGGGATATCATTATTGCTGAACCCAATGCCTACATTGCATTTGCGGGTAAACGGGTAATTGAACAAACATTGAATAAGACAGTACCTGAAGGTTCACAAGCGGCTGAATATTTATTTCATAAGGGCTTATTCGATACAATCGTACCACGTAATCTTTTAAAAGGCGTTCTGAATGAGTTATTTCAGCTCCACGCTTTCTTTCCTTCGAATAAAAATGGAATCAAGTAGACCTTTAAGGTCAATTATTTTTTTGTGGCGAACAAGCTGTTAGTTTATCAGACATATATTCCATGTAGAAAAATTTAATTAATAAGTACATTTTTTTAGTTCTACATTCCTTGCACTTATTATATACTCATTTATAGTATAATTATATACGACTTAAAATTAATAACGAATTTAAAAATAGATTTTAAAATATATAATATTAAGAATAACAGGTACAAATATTAAACCGAGGTACCCATTCTATGACAACTCTCAACTTACCATCTATTTTTGTGCCTTTAGTGGGTCTAGTATTTCCGGCAATTGCAATGGCTTCTTTATCTCTTCATGTTCAAAGAAACAAGATTTTTTAAACCCGATGCGACCCAATCTCAGCCATTTTTTTCAAGACGTAGATTAGACATGGATCATAAAATGGATATCCATTTAGTAGAATATCGTATAAGATGTGCCTTCTTCCGAACATGAATTAAATGTAAATGAAAGAGCTCTTATGCATGTGGACTATGTTATATGTTTAAAATAATTATAGCTATTTAAAAATAGATCAGGATCCGCAGATCTCTGAAATGTAAAGTCAATGAAATGCATGTCACTATCTCTATCTATAGGAGATCATATAAAGGTTTACATCTAGCCAATTCGATGAATTATGCCTAAAGGTTCCCATCAGAATAGTGCTAGTTGATGAGAGTTACTTCGAAAAAAAGAGTAAAGTCAAATTTTTGGGGGGTTATTCTCTCAATTTCAATAAAATGCAACCGGATCTAGTATGAGTTGGCGATCAGAACATATATGGATAGAACTTATAACGGGGTCTCGAAAAACAAGTAATTTCTGCTGGGCCTTTATCCTTTTTTTAGGTTCATTAGGATTCTTGTTGGTTGGAACGTCCAGTTATCTTGGTAGGAGTTTGATATCTTTATTTCCGTCTCAGCAAATCATTTTTTTTCCACAAGGGCTCGTCATGTCTTTCTATGGCATCGCAGGTCTCTTTATTAGTTCCTATTTGTGGTGCACAATCTCCTGGAATGTAGGTAGTGGTTATGATCGATTCGATAGAAAGGAAGGAATTGTGTGTATTTTTCGTTGGGGATTTCCTGGAAAAAATCGTCGCATCTTCCTTCGATTCCTTATGAAAGATGTTCAGTCCATCAGAATAGAAGTTAAAGAGGGTATTTATGCCCGGCGTGTCCTTTATATGGACATCCGAGGCCAGGGAGCTATTCCCTTGACTCGTACTGATGAGAATTTGACTCCACGAGAAATTGAACAAAAAGCTGCGGAATTAGCCTATTTCTTGCGTGTACCGATTGAAGTATTTTGAAATGAACTGAAAATTATTTCTCATCAGGAGGTAAAATCAGGAGGTAAAAAATAAAAAAAATAATAGCGGCATCTCCTATATCACACTATCCCATTTCGGGATTAGGTCCAATTTTTTTTTATTTCTTCATTTTGGATATTCTTTATATATTCAAGGACTAACCATAACCAATACATCACAAATAAAAAACAGTGAATAGATTCAAAGGAAAGATACCTTGTAATAGAACTCATTGCTTGATAGAAATATTGGATCGCATAGAGTTTACAAACGAGGTGGGTTCATTAAGAATTCACAGATGAAAAAAATGGAAAAAAAGAAAGCATTCATTCCCCTTCTATATCTTGCATCTATAGTATTTTTGCCTGGGTGTATCTCTCTTTTATTTCATAAAAGTCTAGAATCCTGGGTTACTAATTGGTGGAATACTAGGCAACCCGAAACTTTCTTTAATATCATTCAAGAAAATAGTATTCTAGAACAATTCATCGAATTTGAGGAACTCTTCCTGTTGAACGAAATGATAAAGGAATATCCGGAGCCACATCTACAAAAGCTTAGTATAGGAATACACAAAGAAACAATCCAATTGATCAAGATGCACAATGAAGATCGTATCCATATGATTTTACACTTCTCGACAAATATAATATGTTTCATTATTCTAAGCGGTTATTCTATTCTGGGTAATGAAGAACTTGTTATTCTTAACTCTTGGGTTCAGGAATTCTTATATAACGTAAGCGACACGATCAAAGCTTTTTGTATTCTTTTATTAACGGATTTGTGTATTGGATTCCATTCGCCCCATGGTTGGGAACTAATGCTTAGCTCTATCTACAAAGATTTTGGATTTGCTCATAACGATCAAATTATATCTGGTCTTGTTTCCACTTTTCCAGTCATTTTAGATACAATTTTCAAATATTGGATCTTCCATTATTTAAATCGTGTATCCCCATCACTTGTAGTGATTTATCATTCAATGAATGACTGAAAAATGATCCACTGATATTAATTATTAATCCGATTATAATGTTTGTTACTTTGTACATAAAGAAGTACATAAAGAAAGCGTTCAAAAAAGTACTTACTCTTTCTATTTCTCCAGAGGATTTCTCTTATATTTGAGTAAACTTATTTCCGTACATAGCAGAATCGTGGATAGGGAACTATACTAGCAACCTACCTAATTTATTGTAGAAATTTTGGGCTCAATGATTGGACCATGCAAACTAGAAATACCTTTTCTTGGACAAAGGAACAGATTACTCGATTCATTTCCGTATCGCTCATGATATATATAATAACTCGGACATACATTTCAAATGCATATCCCATTTTTGCACAACAGGGTTATGAAAATCCAAGAGAAGCGACTGGGCGTATTGTATGTGCCAATTGCCATTTAGCTAATAAGCCCGTGGATATTGAGGTTCCCCAAACGGTACTCCCCGATACTGTATTTGAAGCAGTTGTTCGAATTCCGTATGATATGCAACTAAAACAAGTTCTTGCTAATGGTAAAAAGGGGGGTTTGAATGTGGGGGCTGTTCTTATTTTACCCGAGGGATTTGAATTAGCTCCTCCCGACCGTATTTCTCCCGAGATGAAAGAAAGGATAGGCAATCTGTCTTTTCAGAGCTATCGCCCCACAAAAAAAAATATTATTGTGATAGGTCCTGTTCCTGGTCAGAAATATAGTGAAATAACCTTTCCTATTCTTTCTCCCGACCCCGCTAGTAAAAAGGATGTTCACTTCTTAAAATATCCCATATATGTAGGCGGGAACAGGGGACGGGGACAGATTTATCCCGACGGAAGCAAGAGTAATAATACAGTTTATAATGCTACAGCAGCAGGTATAGTAAACAAAATTATACGAAAAGAAAAGGGGGGATACGAAATAACCATAGTGGATCCATCGGATGGACGTCAAGTGGTTGATATTATCCCTCCGGGGCCAGAACTTCTTGTTTCAGAGGGTGAATCTATCAAACTTGATCAACCATTAACAAGTAATCCTAATGTGGGTGGATTTAGTCAGGGAGATGCAGAAATAGTACTTCAAGACCCATTACGTGTCCAAGGACTTTTGTTCTTCTTGGCATCTGTTATTTTGGCACAAATCTTTTTGGTTCTTAAAAAGAAACAGTTTGAGAAGGTTCAATTATCTGAAATGAATTTCTAGATCCGAAAATTTTTCAACATCAAGTTAGTAAAAAGAACCGTATTTTTTTCGGGGCATTATTAGTCTTCCTAGTCTTGGACACAAGAAAGGGATGTAGAAAATTCCCCTTCTTGTGTCCAAATAATAATGAGTCTTCATACCAGTTTCTCAAAGATTCCTATCCTTAGTTTCTATTTTTTCAGGTTTCTCATAATTTTTTTGGTACTTAGTACTTTATGTATAATGTATAATAAAGTAGTGGGCAAACAAAAAAGAGAGGTCATTTTAGATTTTATAGAACTTAGTCAATGAACTTAGAAAGATAGATACTACCTAGGCCAGATGGTCGGAATTAACCAATTAAGTTCGTTTTTCAAAACATCATCAGAAAAAACAAATGGGGTTTTAGGAAACATTGGAAAGGAAAAGGGGATCCATTTGTTTTGTCAATTATCTGAATAAAGGGTTTTGATTATTAAGAACTCACCAGGATCGTTCCCTTCGAATCAGACAAAGAAAGAAGGGGACTGGTGAGTTCTTACGCTTTCATGTCT